CGAAGCTTATCCAGGAGATGTTTTTTATTTGCATTCACGACTTTTGGAAAGAGCCGCTAAATCAGGTTCGCGTTTAGGTGAAGGAAGTATGACTGCTTTACCAATAGTTGAGACCCAATCGGGAGATGTTTCAGCTTATATTCCTACTAATGTAATCTCAATTACAGATGGCCAAATTTTCTTATCCGCCGATTTATTCAATGCTGGAATCAGACCTGCCATTAACGTGGGGATTTCCGTCTCCAGAGTAGGATCTGCCGCTCAAATTAAAGCCATGAAACAAGTAGCCGGCAAACTAAAATTAGAATTGGCACAATTCGCAGAATTAGAAGCCTTTGCACAATTCGCGTCTGATCTCGATAAAGCTACTCAGAATCAATTGGCAAGAGGTCAACGATTACGCGAGTTGCTCAAACAATCTCAATCATCCCCTCTCACGGTGGAAGAACAGGTAATGACTATTTATACTGGAACGAATGGTTATCTTGATTCATTAGAAATTGGACAGGTAAAGAAATTTCTCGTTGAGTTACGTACTTATTTAAAAACGAATAAACCGCAGTTCCAAGAAATCATATCTTCTACCAAGATATTCAATGAGGAAGCGGAAGCCCTTTTGAAAGACGCTATTCAAGAACAAATGGAACGCTTTCTACTTCAGGAACAGGTATAAAGAAATTCCTTTAAATAACTTTCTAATTTTATAGAAATAATTATTTCTATAATCTAATCTTTTATTTTATTATATATTTTTTATATTAATAATTTTATAGTAATAAAAAATTATTATTAAGAATAAATATATAAATAAATATATAAATAAGTATAAGGGTCTCTTGTTCAAATCATTCAAAATACCTAGTTAGTAGAAAAGAAATATATGGAAATCCGTCGCGTCCAATAGGATTTGAACCTATACTAAAGGTTTAGAAGACCTCTGTCCTATCCATTAGACAATGGACGCTTTTTTCTTAGTTTTGTTTTCACATCTCTTGGTCAGAAAAAAGACCATTGAGAGAATTCCAGGAATTGCGCATTCAATTCAATGATACATTCATTATCATTATATTAATAATTACATTAAATTAGATTCATTACATGAATAATTATAATTAGATCCTCTATATTATAGATTATTTAATATAGAATTTAAATAATATAATATTTTATAATAGATAAAAACTATAACTTTTACTATTAAACATATTCTAAATAGAATATAGAATTTTAGAAATATAGAGAATAAATTAATATATATAATATAGAGATATAAGCGGGTAGCGGGAATCGAACCCGCATCGTTAGCTTGGAAGGCTAGGGGTTATAGTCGACGTTGAGTCATCGTTTTTAACGTCTCTAATTCAAAACCGAACGTGAAACTTTGGTTTCATTCGGCTCCTTTATGAAAGATGGACAAATTTCACATATGTCAGATGTGAACTAAATTACAAAAAAAAAGAAAAGAAATTTCGGCCCATAACATCTATGTCAGCTTTTCTGTTTGAATGCATTCAAAACAAAACCCGCTTTATAGATGATCCCTATAGAACAGGGGGGGTTAGAACCACCCTTCTAGTTACTTCGTTCTCTATTTCTATTTGAAAGAATCCTTAGGAAAAGGATTTTGTTTCCACCGAGCTAAAACAATATAATATGTCGATGTCTCTAGTAAACCAAAGCCATTAGTTAATAGCTGTTTTGCTTCAATCTCTTTTATACAAATCATAAATTGAAGATTTAGTTACGATTAGAAATACTCCCTTCTCTATTTATCCATGGACCCCTTACTCATACTTATTCAATTGGAAATATTGATCCAATTCAAAAACCAATTATGTTTCGTAATTTCATAATCCAATTTTGTTTTTTCCAATTTCTAATTGACTCTTTTGGATACAAATCACGAGAATGTCTATTCTTCCTCGAATCTTTCATTGAGAGGTAAAAGATTAAATCCTTTTAAGAAATAAAGTTTTTGATCGGAATATTAATTAAACCGAAGGACCCCTTAACCATTTAAGGGATTAATAGAACGAATCGCACTTTTACCACTAAACTATACCCGCTACAATGTGATTATTGTATATAAATGGATCTTTTGTCGAACAAAAAAATGGGTCATAATTAAGACGATAGGATCAGAAAAGAATCATGAAAATTAGAGCGTTGATATGCTTTGGCCAAGGAGACTAATGGGATTGGGGAAAGAGGATTTATTTAAATAACTAAAAAAACACGCTTTTTTAGTTATTTAAATGAGATGGATACGTCTCGATAAAAAAAAGGCGTATGCCATAACATAAATTGTGCAAGAATAAAATAATTAAGAAATGACACTCGGATTCTATTCTGTATGATAGGAATAGAAATTGCCTTTATTATGATTGTTCTTGAAACAACAACAATCATTAATCATTTTTTTTTTTCAAATCAAATAAATCATTTTTTTCTATGATTCATTGGAACAAAAACGAAAGACCCGGCCCGGTCAGGACCGGGGGCCGGGCTGTGGAAGTAAAAGTAAAAAAGGATCTTGCAGACGAAAGCAAAGAGGTACTCTTTTTTTATTATTTATTTAATTTTAATTTATATATTTATTATTACTTTCTATTTACTATTTATTAATTCTATAATTTTTTTATATAAGAAATTCATTGCTATATAATTTATAGTTTATATAATATATAATATTCTTGGGGCATTAGGTGGTTATATATCTAAATTTATATTCATTGGAATAGTGGAGTTGAGATATCGCTTTCGAGCCCTTACTTTACCTAAATGAAATCACTGATTTTTATTTTCTATATTGTTTTTTCTATTTTTCTATGTCTCTATAATTAGATATCTATATAATAATTATATACTGAATAATAAAGAGGTATAAAGAGAGGGCCCTTTTTCAAGTCTTACTGTTTTTGTGTAATATAATCTAGTAATTATCCTTTTTATTTCAATTTGGGGAGATGGCTGAGTGGACTAAAGCGTCGGATTGCTAATCCGTTGTACGGGTTTTTCGTACCGAGGGTTCGAATCCCTCTCTTTCCGCTTTAGTGGATGACTTGGTATTTTTTCTTTATCTTTCAATTTCTCTTTCAACGAGTCTTTTTTTTTATTTCATTTTAATTAATAGTTAAAAATGTGGAATAAATAAAATCCTAAGAACATTTTAAAATCAAGCAAGGAAAACAGAAACTTTATTGTTATTTTTTATTCTTCACTCTTCACGTCCAGGATTCCGTCCTGGATCATTAGATAGGAATCCGAAGATAAAGAGAGAAACAAAGAATACCACTACTGTGTAAACAAATAGTTTAAGAGTAAGCATTACACAATCTCCAAGATCATTTTTTTTGGAAAAAAAGATAATAGATTCTCCATTTTTATACCACATACCTTATTTTGACACCACGAAATTATTTTTCTAAATCTATAGAAATAAAAAAGAATTTTCAGAAATTCATTTGTAATATGTAATAAGAGTCAAGTCTTTCATTACCAAAAGCTTTTTCATACCCGCAATTAGATATTGCGGAGGAATCTACTAGGTTCTTTCACTGTAAAAAAGGGTCCGAATGAGGAACTGGGGGGAGCCCAGACTTATTGTGGCGATCCAAGAATTTAATTATTTGAATCGAAGGGTTATACTATAAGACTTATCTGATCTTATGAATTGTTAGAATTTTTTTTTAAGAATAAATCATGAATTTTTCTAGGACCGTATTAAAGATCTCATCGAAAACTTACAGCAGCTTGCCAAACAAAAGCTAAGAGAAAAAAGAGCAAAGGTATTACTGGCATAAAATCTACGATTGGATTCAAAAAAGCATAAGCCTCGGGCAATTTTGAGAAGAAAAAACTACTTGAAGAAAGAGCAGAATTAAGACAAATACAGATCAAACTAAAGATATTAAGCATAACAAACATTTTTTTCTTTGTTCTTGAAGATAATTGTATTTATTTTGATTGAGTTATTAATATGATGAGTTCTTAATATGAGTTATTATAATCTTATTTTTTTTTTTAATTAACCCAATCAAAAATCCTTCAATTCTCAAATCAAAAGAGAATAGACAAAACCATACTTTCATACAATATCTTAATTGAATTGTATGTAATGATCAATAAATGTCGTTTAATTCTCTATCTAAATGTCTCAAAATCCTAGCAACACTCTAATCTATTCTATATAGATTTGGACTAGAATTGACGAAGAACTACTATCAATATTAGTCTTTATTAATGTCGAATAGAAATCAAAAATGGGGCGTGGCCAAGTGGTAAGGCAACGGGTTTTGGTCCCGGTATTCGGAGGTTCGAATCCTTCCGTCCCAGAGCATACCTATTATATTATATATATCATATCAGAATATAGATTTTCTATTTTATATCAGAATAAAAGAAAGATTGCCCTTTTTTAAACAACCTTATTTTTTTTTTTTTTTTTTTTTTAAGAGTAGAATAAGATTGGTTATAATCTGATTTTGCTTTCCTATAATGATTGATTCTTATATGAATTATATCTTTTTCAAAAATAAAAAATCGAATCGTGTTCAAATAACACACAGATGTAATTGAATCTATTTGTATACAGGTAAGAGGGGAGCATAGATTAAATCATATTTCTATTTAATAAGTTAGTTCTTCATAAAATAAAAATACGAGCCATGATTTAATCTGTACTTGTTTTAATTTACATTTATACAAAATAGTAATAGTCTGGAACACTCTAATAGGATTCTTTTTTTATTTAGGATTCATCATATTCATAGAATTGACGCAGTAGATAGGAGTTAAACGTCAATGTAAAATACCAATTTCAATATATGCGGCTGTCTGAATTTCATTAAAAAAAAATCAAGTTACATACGTAACATATGTCTTTTCTTTGAACCCCGTTTTTAAGTATTTTGTGTTTTCTTTTATGAAAAATTGTAAATATATGATATGTACCAATTGAGACAAAGTGTATTCATACATCTTAGTCGCTTTTCCTTAGGAAATAATTGCAGCCGGATTATTGACTCCAAGTCAAATAAACTACGCAGAAAGGGAGCGAAGACTTATATATATGTATTGTTATCGTTCTATTTCTTCTATTTCATTGATTCATTGAAAACTTTATTTTATTTCAATTGAGTTTTGTGACAATAGATTTGTTATCCCTAAATTTTAAATATTTAACTTTACCCTTTAACATAGAATGTTTCTAATTACTTTCAAAGATATTTGTTTAGTCTACCTGATAGGTATGGGGATCTTCTTTTAATTATGATTTATCAAAAAGAATAACAACCCCAAGCCTCTATTCTATCAGTCTTTATCCACCACCTCGTGAAAAACAAAAAGAATTTACATTTTTTTTATGGTTTAATCCGAATATGAATTTTTCTCTATTATTATCAAAATGCGATTTTTACTGTAAAGCCTTATTCAAATAATGTAATGATAGTGAAATAGGAAATTTTTCAATCAATTAAATATTTTTAATAATGTCTTATGAGTCCTTGGTACTCGAAGAAGTGTGAAATTGGTGAATCTATTTTAGCAAGTCACCTCAAGATGCAGATTAAAAAAAAACTTATTTGTCTTATTTATTAGTTCAATTTTTTTATATTCTAATATTTATATTTTCTAAAGAAAAAATAAAATAATATATTAAAAAAATATTTATTATATTTCTATATATTATATGGGGTTAAATTTAATTCGTGCTGATACTTCTTGAGAAATTACCCATTCATAAAAGTATGGATTACTATGTACCGAACGAACCAATGATTATTCATGAGTCCATAATGGAATCAATTACATACTGTTTACAGCAACCTACTAGGAAATGTTATGGTAAAACTTCGTTTAAAACGATGTGGTAAAAAGCAACGTGCGACTTGAGGGATATGGTCGTCTGTGGATTCTTACATCCATCATTTTCTTTTTATATTAATTAGATAGGAATGAGGGTGCTCTTGGCTCGACATCGTTTGTTCTGTTTCACTAGAACCCTCCTTTTTGAGGTCGGGGGTTGGGATGCAAATAGTACATGATCTTAATGGAGCTCGAGTAAAAAAAAGTATTGATTCATTTTTTAAGGGAACGGGTCTAGGGTTAGTGTTAATTAATAAGTTGAAACAGCTTCGTAAGTATATTTTCCATATAAAAATCGAAAGGATCCAATTTTCAAATTTATAAGTAAAACCTCTTGGAATTGGTAAAACTCTTTCGATTAAAAGTGTATCGCGCAGGAATCAAATCGACCATTTGTATGATTTTTTGATAAAAAGAAATCACAAAAAGGGTATGTTGCTGACGTTTTTTGAAACGATTAAAAATCACCGAAGTAATGTCTAAACCCAATGATTCAAAGAAACGATAAAGAATCCTGGAACAAGGAAATACCACTTTCAGTTGTCTCAATAAATAGATTCTAATTAAGAATCAAAATAGATTCTAAAGACAAAAAAGGTGCGTGGTTAGAGATCGCTCAATAAACGAAATACCTAAAGTAAAGGGTTTCCTTGGGTTATTAGCGAGTTATCCAACTTGAGTTATGAGGATGCGAATACAAATGATTTTATTTTCTTTTTCGGATAATAATAAGGAATACTAAAAAGTACTTAACTCATATTTAATTGATTTGATTATTTTATGGATCCATTTGACATTACTAATTAAAAATTTAAAATTCGATCCATAGACATAATTTCGAATTTTCTTGAGCCGTATGAGGAGAAAACCTCTTATACGTTTCTAGGGGGGGTATTATTCATCTACATCTATCCCAATGGGTGGTTTATCGAATCGTTGCAATTGATGCTCGATGCCGAAGAGAAGGAAGAGCTCTTCGGAAAGTGGGCTTTTATGATCCGCTAAAGAATCAAACCTATTTAAATGTTCCTGCTATTCTATATTTACTTGAAAGGGGCGCTCAACCTACGGGAACTGTTCATGATATTTCGAAGAAGGCGGGAGTTTTTATGTAACTTTGCCTTAATCAACAGATTAAATTAAATTCAATTAATGAATAGAACAAAAGAGGGGGCTTATATAACTTTGTATAACCTTTTATATACTACCGCCCCCCCTCTTTTGTTCTATTCATACCTATTTATTATTACTACCAAAAAATGTCTACTACTAAAAAATGTCGTCTTCTATAACGACAAAAATTTATTTTTATTTTAGTGATAGAAATTCATTTAATTTAAGACAGATGAAAAAAGATCAAATGAATAACCGAAGTAGTTGGATTTAGAAATCCAAAATATTTACATTATTGCTAATTCAATACTAGTTGTTTTTTAGTTGAAACTTTCACTTTTTTTATGTTATGAACAAATAAATAAAAAAAAAAACAAATGGGATTTAAGATTTATTTTTTTTTTTTACTTATATGGATTAAGTAAACCCAAGCATTGCGATACTTTGCTACGAATATTGATTCTTACGCTTACATCCTTTTGTATCCATGTTTATTATCCATATATAGTTAGTGCCAATTCAATACAAGTCATTAGTTTTTCTTTATTTGTATAATTTATATTTTATTATATTAATTCAATATTTAATTTTTTTTTTTAATTTTAATTTATGGTTCTCCACATTGTGTTATTTTCTTAAGATTTACATTCATATTGACAACAGTGTATCAAACAAATATAATCCGATCATGAATAAATGTATCTATTTCCCTCTGTTCCATCTATGGACTTGGTTTTTTTATTTTACTTTATTTAAACGACGGATTCGTCGGATTTGCTGGGATACGAGAAGCCTTTATTTATTTATTATTTATTTATTTTATTGAAAAAAAAAAAAACGGATAAGATAATAATGGATAAGATACGAACTAAATCCGTGGTAGTACATCAATTTTGACTTAATCCATATCCTTATCTTAATCTAGATTCTTATTTTAGAAGTCAGTGTATTTGCATCTAATATGTTCATTATTTTTTTTATGTTCAGAATCGATTAGCAATGTTTTTGCTATTTTACTATTTGGATTTCGGTGTGCAATTAAATCTAATTTTTTATTCCGATTGGATCTACACATTTTTTTTTTTGGGGGGGGGGGGTTGCTAACTCAACGGTAGAGTACTCGGCTTTTAAGTGCGACTGGCAATTTTTACACATTTGTATGAAGCAACGTCTTCGTCGATACTATCTCTAGAGCTTGTAAAACCGCGACTGATCCTCAAAGGAATGAATGGAAAAAGCAGCATGTCGTATCAATGTGGAATTCCGAGAATATTTTATTCTTAGCGGATCGGTTCAAAACTTTGTTTAAATTCTTGACGAAAAAAAATAAAATTAAATTTTGGGTTAAGTGAATAAATGGATAGAGCCCTATGGCTCCAATTATAGGTAAACAAAAAAAAAAGAAACGAGCTTCTGTTCTTAATTTGAACGATTACCCGATCTAATTAAACGTTAAAAATAGATTAGTCCTTGATGCGGGAAATGCTTTTCCCATAAGTGGATCATCGATTTTTTTTTTTAATCCTAATTATTAGTAGCTATTCTCCATTAGAGTGTGGGGGTAAATGTGTAGAAAAAGCAGTCTATTGATAAAGATAAAAATCCTTTTTTTCCAAAATCAAAAGAGCGATTGGGTTGAACAAATAAAGGATTTCTAACCATCTTGTTATCCTCGAATGAACATAAACCAATTAAATTAGATGGAAAAGGAGAGGCTAAAGAGTCCGTCGATCAGTCTTATCTGGTTCCGGGGTATATATCTATTTATTTCTTACTATAATATCCTGTTTTGACTGTATCGTACTATGTGTCATTTAATAACCCAAAAGAAATCCCTTATCCCCATCTAATTTTAAATGGAGGAATTTCAAGGATATTTAGAACTCGATAGATTTCGGCAACATGACTTCCTATACCCACTTATCTTTCGGGAATATAGTTATGCACTTGCTCATGGTCATGGTTTAAATAGATACATGTTGTTGGAAAATATAGGTTATGATAATAAATCTAGTTTACTGATTGTAAAACGCTTAATTACTACAATGTATCAACTGAATTATTTGATAATTTCTGCTAATGATTCTAAACAAAATCCATTTTTTGGGTACAACAAGAATTTGCATTCTAAAATTCTATCAGAAGGATTTGCAATCATTGTGGAAATTCCATTTTATCTACGATTAATATCTTCTTTAGAAGGGGCAGAAATCGTAAGATTTTACAATTTACGATCCATTCATTCAATATTTCCCTTTTTAGAGGAAAAGTTCCCACATTTAAATTATTCGGCGGATATACTAATACCCTACCCTGCCCATCTGGAAATATTGGTTCAAACCCTTCGTTACCGGGTGAAAGATGCTTCTTATTTGCATTTATTGCGGTTCTTTCTTCATGAGTATTCTAATTGTAACAGTCTTATTATTACAAATAAATCTATTTCCATTTTTTCAAAAAGTAATCCGAGATTTTTTTTATTCCTATATAATTCTTATATATGTGAATACGAATCCAGCTTCCTTTTTCTCCGTAACCAATCTTCTCATTTACGATTAACATCTTCTGGATTCCTTTTTGAACGACTCTGTTTATATAGAAAAATAGAACATTTTGCCGAAGTCTTTGCTAATGATTTTCCGGTCATCCCATGCTTTCTCAAGGATCCTTTCATGCATTATGTTAGATATCAAGGAAAATCAATTCTGGCTTCCAAAGACACACCTCTTCTAATGAATAAATGGAAATCTTACCTTGTCAATTTATGGCAATGTCATTTTGATGTATGGTCTCACGCGGCAAGTATCCGTATAAACCAATTATCCAAGCATTCCCTCGATTTTTTGAGTTACTTTTCAAGTGTTCGACGAAATCCTGCAGTGGTGCGGAATCAAATGCTAGAAAATTCATTTCTACTAAATAATGCTCCCAATAAACTCGATACAATAGTTCCAATTATTCCTCTGATTGGATCATTGGCTAAAGCGAAATTTTGTAACGCAGTAGGGCATCCAATTAG